ATAGAATCTAAATTCTAAATGGAAAGGAATTAAAAAATTCCACCTAGACTTATGGAGTTTTTTAAAGAATATCCGAACCAAAAATGGATTCCATTTCTACCATTATTATGATATTCCATATTCCAATCCAATTCGATTTGATACCAGAAAAATAAAAGAATTGGGAAGTTTCTCTCTTCGATGAGATAAAGACCTAATAATCAGAAACAATATAGAATATCTTTTTTTAGCACTTAACCTTTTCACCGCAAAAAAGAATTCGAATTCGCAAAGAAGAGAGAAGATTTTACCTATTTTTTTAGTAGAATCTGTAGACTAGAATTGAGGTGCGTAATAAGGCTTGGATTTATTAAACATGCGCAGATATAACTCTAGTCTAGCTATAGTTATCTATATAGATGTTTCTTCCTTTATTGCAGTCCTATTCATTTGGAACAGCACATGTCGTGTTAAATTTGTATTTTCTATTCAATCTATTTATTTATTTTCTATTCAATCTATTTAATAAAAACTTGTAAAAAAGATGCAAGTACGAAAGTTTCTTGAAAATTCCCTTCTTTTGAAAATTCCTTTCTTATAGGCATTATATACGGATAAGATACCCGATTAGATAATATCTGTGTAACAATTTATGTTCTAGGGTTTACATATACCGATAATTGCTGTTATAATTGAAATGGGATTTTTTTCTTGAAAAATAAATACTGATTAGTTATGTCTCAATTTGGATTTTCTTATCTCATTAGGAAAAAACCATTTTTTTTTGAATTTCCATTTTTGAATTTAAATTGAAGAATCATTCATGAATTAATAGTTAATGGTTCCGATTTGTCCTGAATTTTAGCTTTTTTGACTGAAAATGCACGTTTGTTTTTTTCAATATCAATAGAAAAAAGGGGGGAAGGGTCTCTTTTAAGAATGGGATTAAGGAAAACAGAATCGAAGATACAAACAAATAAAAAAAAAGAAGTTTAGAACCCCCTTTTTTAGTTTTTTGGGGGTATTCTCATATATTTTTTTTGTATCATTTTGGCGGCATGGCCGAGCGGTAAGGCGGGGGACTGCAAATCCTTTTTCCCCAGTTCAAATCCGGGTGTCGCCTGATCGACAAAATAGCTTATTCCGTTTTCTTGATATAAAACTTGACAATTTTTTTTCCAGCAGAAGCAAGCGGGGGAAAGGGACTCTTGAGACTTCCTTGATTCTAAATTCTAAGCATTTGCAGGTTTTATTCTTTAAAATTCTATAAATCCTTACGTCTCGGATTCAAGAATTCAAGAAAGATTCTAGTAGTGAAAAGGAATCGGTAAATCTTGATATGATAGTCCTTCCACTCCACTACTAATGTAGTGTCTGTCTACTGACTGGGTCTTGAATTCGATTGGATAGGGATAGATATAGATCGGACAGGGAATCAAATTCCATTTTTAGTTGGGGAAGGGGCGAAAAAAACTTTGTATACAGACTCCTGAAAATATATGAGCACTCCGACATTTATTCAATATTAGTTAGATTGAATAGCTAATTGGCTTTCTTTTTTATTATTTCTTTTTCTATTTCTAAATTCTAAATAGAAAATCCATTTAGAATAAAAAAAAAATATTAAATTAAATTTAAATATCTATTAAAATTAAATTCAAAATTCTAATATATAAATATCAAATTAATAATTATATAAATATCAAATTAATAATAAAATAATTAATAATATAAATTCAATATTTTAAATATATTAAATAAATAATATTCTATTCATTATATTCATATTCCATTTTATTCAAAAAGAATATTATAATTAAATATTCTAATAAATTGAAAAATGAAATAGAAATCTTAATATTTTGAAAATTTTAAATATTTATAAATTAATAATATTTAATATTTTCAAAATTCAAATTTAATTAAAAAGAAAAAAGAATTCTTTCTTTTCGGCAACCCCGAGTGAAAGAATTTATTCGGCTGTCTTCCGATTGTTTTACAGAGACAATCGGGAGACGGTAAGGATTAGATTAAATGAAAATAAGAGTATGCGAAGTGATCTATCTTGATTCTATATATATATATATATTTTTTACTTAATGAAATCGAGGGCAACAAAAAAAAGCATAGGTCTTATTATTCCTACCTGTTAGTAACATTCATTCCCTTAATACTTCCAAGGGTGTCTCCGGATATTTTGTTTGTACTTAATGTTTTCTGATTATACTAGAAATCATAAAATCATATAAGAACTTGTTAGATGTTATAATTGGATTTATTGGATTCTTTGGTCAATGATGTTAGGCCAGAATCAGAATCCCTTTTTGACTCTGTCCCAGTGATTCCACTATTATTTATTTATTATTAGTGAACAATAACAAAAATGAAATAATTCCTTCATATTGATAGAAATAGGAGACATAATTTACATGGATATAGTAAGCCTCGCTTGGGCTGCTTTAATGGTAGTCTTTACATTTTCCCTTTCCCTCGTAGTATGGGGAAGAAGTGGACTCTAAAAATACTACTAATTGAGTTGAGGGAAAAAACGAAAATCAAACTGTATCCTTATAGATGGGTTCTGAAATTTTATTTTTCTATTTAATTCATTAATTCAATTTCTAAATGGAATTCAAAAATATCTGCATTTCGGAATTATAGTGTATTCGAATGGAATAATGTATTCTATGGATAATATAGAAAAAGAAAATACTCTTTCAATTAAACAAATATTTGACTTTTCCCCATGTTCGTATTTGGAAAGTCAAGGTAATACAAATAATCGGAAACTTACCAAATTCTTTATTCTTTCTAAAATTTCGATGAACTGGCTCTTACCAAAGTTATATATGGACAATGAGGAACCGCGGAACCCGTTTTTTTATTAGTTATTAAGCGCGGATACACGCTTTCTATAGGAAACAAGATAGACGTAGTAGTTGTCTAAGGAGATACTACACATAATAAGATATTGACGTTGCCTTAGGCGAGTCACATATTACGTGCTTATCGCTTGTTTTATTATTTGGTTTTTTATTTATTTGAGTTTCAAAATTGGATTTCTGTTTTCATTTCATATCATAGTTCAAACGTTAAAAATCCGTTGGGTTTTACTAAAATTTTCGAAATAGGAAAAAGTTTCCCATAGAAAACCCCTGGATCATCTGTTAACTATTTAATTTAATCAATATCAATTACTTCTTCTTAATCAATTACTTCTTTGGAATGCTAAAAATAAAAAAAAAAAGATTATTTGATTTTTTTAATATGATACCGGGATTGGTCTTGAAAATAATCAGAAATCTAGAAATTCGAATCGGACGAAAAAGAGTTGCCTTTTGATTATTTCAGATTGATTGGAACCAATACAAATAAACAAAAAAATTGGGACGCTATGTGCATTACATATATGTGATTGATGTTCTATATATATGAAGATAGATATTGAAAATCGATTCATATTAAACCTCTATCTTCATAGAGTAAAACTTTATACACTACAATAATAGATAGTATAGTAGAAAGAAATAGATTTTTTTCTTTCTACCATACTATCAGATTTCATAGAATACTGCTGATTCTAGTCCGATCATTTCATTTAAGAGTAAGACGCAAAATTGAAATCCTTTTTCATTTTTTCTTCCATCATTGCATTGATAAGAACTAAGAAGTAAAGTTTAAGTCAAATTAATCACTTTGACTTACCGTTTTTACGTAAATTATAAGTAAGAAGGCAGTAGGAACTAGAATGAACAGTGCAGTAGCAATAAATGCGAGAATATTTACTTCCATAATCTCATCGTTAGATTTCTCTTTAATTCGCAATAACTCGGGATTTAATCCCATAGAGATGATAAATCTTTCGTCGGTAAATTCAATGGTATAAATTACATCTCGATGATATCGAATCGGATCAATATCATGAATAACAATATCTGAACTATCAAATCGATTCATCGTCAAGAATTGAATAGTATAACATAGGAAGATCTTTTATCCATACCCAATTCAAAAATGGATTTCTGATCCAATCAAAAATTCCTTTACTTTTTTTTAATATTCTCATCCTTCAATTAGTAATAGGATAAACATATATCAAAAGTTCAGTGTGAAATTGGAATGAGATAGATTGTTTAAAATGCAAATAATTAGGAATTGAAATAGGTACTTAGTACTTGAGATTATACAAAATCGGAGCCAGCAAAGGATAAACTTTGAATCCTAAAGTGTTCTATCAAAATCAAAGGAACTCCTTTTTTTTTGTATCGTTCAAATTCCATTTGTGTGTGTGTGTTCGCTGTAAACATATTCTATAGTACTCTATTTCATTACACAGATCAGGAGTAATCGAAAAAGCCAGGTCTAGTAGTATGGTATCTCCTTCTCTTGGAATCCTGAATATGAGGCTACTAATAATTGTGCTAATCCACATATGTTTCTTTTCCATCAATCAGTATTAGTTGAAGAAATGGAAATTACCCTGTTGGTTTGATGAGAAATGTGAAACGAAAAAAAGAAAAAAAGGGGAGATCCCTGTTAGGAATGAGATTATGTTTGTTATTTTGACTCCCTTTCACAGAAGAAATGAATTGATGTATTTTTTTATTGGATTTCTATCCGTCGGGACTGACGGGGCTCGAACCCGCAGCTTCCGCCTTGACAGGGCGGTGCTCTGACCAATTGAACTACAATCCCAGGAAAAAAAATGTACAGCATGCATATTCTTACGATTTCATTCAAACCTTTTCTATTTCGATTTTAGATTAGAATTGTCTTGTTCTAACTGGCGGAGGCGGGACTAATATATTGATATTCTTTTTTTATATGGATATGCACTTTAGCGAGATCTACACGGATTACTAGTAATCTGTTTGTTATTTCCAAATCGATTGAAAATAAATCTTTCAATAAATCAATGAAAATAAAAAAGAGTCTCTTTTTATTTAGACTTTATACTTACAGATCTTGATATGAATCTAGATCATTAGCAAGATCTTAATTTGTGGAAAAAATACGTAAAA